AATAAGATGCCTGATTTAAAGGATTATCTTGATAGGATAAATAAAGTAAGTATATACTCTTATTGTAAAATAAAGAATTAAACTTATCCTTGAAAATCAAAATTTCATGTGCATCATACACTTTCATACAAAAAGATAAGCTAAACTAAGCTACTAGGTTCATACCCTAAATATAGAAGTAAAATCCTCTTCTTTTTAATCAACATAAATTCAACAAAAATAACATTTATAAATACTATAATAATTGGGGTTATAGTATCAACATGTTCAAACAGTTGAATAATAATTTGAGCTGGTTTAGAAATCTCACTAATCTCATTCATTCCATTAATAGAGAAAGAGAGAGTATTATCCACTGAATCGTCAATTAAATACTTTATTATACAAAGAATCTCGTCATCCATAATAATTCTGGGTATAATTATAAGAATAAAAACAATCAGATGAACATTGATTTCCTATTCAATATTAATCAAAATAGGAACAGCGCCATTTCATATATGAATAATTAGAGTTTCTGAGGGTATAACTTATATAAATTTATTTATTATATTAACAGTTATAAAAATACCTCCAATAACCATTATTAATTACAACATAACAGAAAATCCTATTATAAGAATAATATCTTTAATTATAGGGTCATTAATAGGTCTTAATCAAACATCAACACGAAAAATCTTAACATACTCATCAGTTTATAATCTAGGATTCATATTAACATTATCAAAAACTACATCAAACTGAATATGATTCTTATTTATTTATTCAACTATATTAGCCATAACAATAATAATAATAAATACACTTTCAATTTCATATATAAATCAAATATCAATTAATAATAAGAATATCTTAAGAAAATTAAACTTATGAATTATGATAATGTCAATAAGAGGGTTACCACCATCAATCGGATTCGTAAATAAATTAATAACAATCGAACTAATAATCCAAAAAAACCAAATACTAATATCATCAATAATAATTATAACATCATTAATTGTTTCATTCTACTATACACGAATAATATTTTCATCATTTATATTCCAATCAATATCAATAAAATGACAAACAAAGATAAACAACAAAATATATATCTCAATATCAATATTATCAATTATAACTTCACCAATTCTAATTACACTTAAATGCATCAGATAATAAATGAGGCTTTAAGTTAAAATAAACTAATAACCTTCAAAGTTAAAAATATTTAAAGCCAAAATAAGCCTTAGGGCTAAATATAAACCCATTAATGATTTTGCAAATCAAAATTTTAACTTAAACTATAAAACCAAAACATATTGTCAGTAAGGATTAACCTATAAGCAAATTTACAATTTACTACCTTAAAATTTCAGACATACTAACATGCTTAAATGAATATATTCTACAAATCATAAAGATATTGGAACAATATATTTCCTATTAGGTATGTGATCAGGAATATTAGGAATAATATTAAGAATAATAATCCGAATTGAATTAGCACAACCAGGACCATTTTTAAGAAACGATCAAACATATAATGTAATTGTTACATCACATGCATTTATTATAATTTTTTTCATAGTTATACCAATTATAATCGGTGGATTTGGAAACTGGTTAGTACCATTAATAATTGGGGCTCCAGATATAGCATTTCCACGATTAAATAATATAAGATTTTGATTACTACCACCATCACTAATCTTACTAATTAGAAGATCAATAGTAGAAATAGGATCAGGAACAGGATGAACCCTTTATCCTCCTCTTTCATCAAATATAGCCCATTCTGGGTCCAGAGTAGATTTAACAATTTTCTCACTACACTTAGCAGGTGTATCATCAATCCTAGGAGCGATTAATTTTATTACAACAATTATAAATATACGAACTCCAGGAATAACAATAGACCGAACACCTTTATTTGTATGATCAGTATTAATCACTGCAGTATTATTATTATTGTCATTACCAGTATTAGCTGGTGCTATTACAATATTACTTACTGATCGTAATATTAATACATCATTCTTTGATCCATCAGGAGGCGGGGACCCAATTTTATATCAACATTTATTTTGATTCTTTGGCCACCCCGAAGTTTACATTTTAATTCTACCAGGATTTGGTTTAATTTCACATATTATTAATCAAGAATCAGGAAAAAATAAATCATTCGGATATATTGGAATAATTTATGCTATAATATCAATTGGTATTTTAGGATTTGTAGTATGAGCACACCATATATTTACAGTAGGAATAGACGTAGATACACGAGCATATTTCACATCAGCAACAATAATTATTGCAGTACCAACAGGTATCAAAATTTTCAGCTGAATAGCAACAATACACGGAATAACAACAGAAATAACTACATCAACATTATGATCCACAGGATTTATTTTACTATTTAATATAGGGGGATTAACAGGAATTATTTTATCAAACTCATCAATCGATGTTGTATTACATGATACATACTATGTAGTAGCACATTTCCACTATGTACTATCTATAGGAGCAGTATTTGCAATCATAGCAGGATTTATCCAATGATACCCATTAATTACAGGAATAACAATAAACCCAAAATGATTAAAAACACAATTTATTACAATATTTATAGGAGTAAATATAACATTTTTTCCACAGCATTTCCTAGGATTAGGGGGAATACCACGACGTTATTCAGATTATAATGACACAAATACAATATGAAATATAATCTCCTCAATAGGAAGAATAGTGTCATTTATTAGAACAATAATAATAATTTTCATTATATGAGAAAGAATAATATCAAAACGAACAACAATATTCCCAAAAAATAATCAATCATCAATTGAATGATTACAAAAATACCCACCCCAAGAACATTCATTTTCAGAACTACCAATAACAAACAAATTCTAATAGTGGCAGAACCCATGCAATGAATTTAAAATTCAATTATAAATAATCTTATTTCATTAGAAATAAGAACATGACTAAATATTAATTTCCAAAATAGAGCATCACCACTAATAGAACAACTAATTACATTTAATGATCATGCAATAATAATTATCATAATAATCATAATAATTGTTTCATATATAATAACAACATTACTTACAAACAAAATAATTAATCGAAATTTACTTGAAAGTCAAAAAATCGAATTAATATGAACTATTATACCTGCACTAATACTAATTTTCATCGCAATACCATCTTTACGAATTCTTTACATAATTGAAGAAACAAACAACCCATTAATAACAGTAAAAACAATAGGACATCAATGATACTGATCATATGAATATTCAGATATGAAAAAAATTGAATTTGAATCATACATAAAACCATCTAATATATTAAATAAAAAAGAATTCCGAATTTTAGAAACAGACAACCATATTATTCTACCATATAACACACAAATTCGAATATTAATAAGATCAACAGACGTAATTCACTCATGAACAATTCAAGCAATTGGAGTAAAAATAGATGCATCCCCAGGACGAATTAATCAAAGAAATTTGATAATTAATCGGTCAGGAATATTTTTTGGACAATGTTCAGAAATCTGCGGATCAAATCACACATTTATACCAATTTCATTAGAAAGAATCAACATAAAATTATTCTTAAAATGAATTAACAAGAATTAACTAAGTAACTTATATAAATTAAAGTATTGGTCTCTTAAACCAAAAAAGGATAAAAATTTTCCCTAAGTTAAATCAAAAATATAAAGGTTTAGTTTATAAAAAAAACATTAAATTGTCAATTTAAAATTACTTTAGTAACCTTTTATACCACAAATATCCCCAATATGATGAATATTTATAATAACAACTATTATAACATTAATAATAATAACAAACTCAATTATATATTTCTACACAATAACAAATAAATTAAAAACAAATAAAATAAACAAAACAACAATAAACTGAAAATGATAATAAATTTATTCTCAACATTTGACCCATGCACAGGAATATTATCAATAAACTGAATATCAATAACAACAATAACAATTTTTTTACCTACAAAATTCTGATTAATTAATAATAAAACATCAATAATAATAAAAATACTAATAAAAACAATATACAAAGAAATAAAAATATTAATAAAAAATAAAGGATCAACATTAATGGTATTATCAATATTTATTTTCATCTTAACAAATAATATTATAGGATTAATACCATACATTTTCACAGCATCCTCACATATATTATTTTCATTATCATTAGCACTACCAATATGAACATCATTAATAATTTATGGATGAATAAATAAAACTAATAAAATATTAAAACACTTAATTCCTATAGGAACACCATCAATTTTAATCCCATTTATAGTAATAATTGAAACAATTAGAAACTTAATTCGACCAGGATCATTAGCAGTACGTCTATCTGCAAACATAATTGCAGGACACCTTCTTATAGTACTACTAGGAAATAATACATTATCACCTATAATAATATCAATGACCATAATAATTATTATAATACTAATCTTATTCGAAATAGCAGTTTCAATAATTCAATCTTATGTATTTATAACATTAAGAACATTATATTCAAGAGAAATTTAATGAAAAATCACCCATTCCATTTAGTAGATAAAAGACCATGACCAATTACAGGATCAATTGGATCAATAACAATAACTTCAGGAACAGTATTATGATTTAATAAAAATAACCCAATACTAATAATTGTAGGAACAACAATTATCTTGTTAACAATAATACAATGGTGGCGAGACACAATTCGAGAAGCCACATTCCAAGGAATACACACAAAAAAAGTTTCTAAAAGAATAAAAATAGGAATAATTATATTTATTACATCAGAAATTATATTATTTTCATCAATATTCTGAGCATTCTTCCACAGAAGATTATCTCCCAGTATAGAAATTGGGCTACAATGACCACCAATAAACATTAAATCTTTAAACCCAATAAATATTCCTATATTAAATACAATAGTATTACTATCATCAGGAATATCAATAACTTGAGCACATAACGCATTAATTAATAAAAATTTATCACAAACAATTCAAAGACTAATACTAACAATTATATTAGGATTATATTTCTCAATTTTACAAGCAATAGAATACTATGAAGCAAGATTTTCAATCGCAGACTCAGTTTACGGATCAACATTTTTCTTAAGAACAGGATTCCACGGAATTCATGTTATTGTAGGAACAATATTTATTATAGTATCAACAATACGAATTATGAAACTTCATATATCAAACAAACACCATTTAGGATTAGAAGCATCAGCATGATACTGACACTTTGTAGACGTAGTTTGACTATTTTTATATTTATCAATTTACTGATGAGGTAGATAATTCACTTAGTATATAAAGTATATAAAGCCTCCAACTTTAAGGATTATAAATTTAAAATGAATAATAAATATAGTTTTGTTATTTATCATAACGACCTCAATAATATCATTATTAATCCTAACAATAATTAATATTTTAAAAAAAAAATCAATTTTAGACAAACAAAAAATATCACCATTTGAATGCGGATTTAATCCTATATCATTTTCACGAATCCCCTTCTCAATCCACTTCTTCATTATCAGAGTCTTATTTCTAATTTTTGACATTGAAATTATTATTATTTTACCAATAATTATTACCATAAAATCATCAATATTAATAACATGAATGTTAACATCAACAATAGTAATTCTTATTTTACTTATAGGATTATATCATGAATGAAATAACGGATTACTAAATTGAACAAAATAGGATAATATTTAATTATAATATTTGATTTGCATTCAAAAGGTGTCAAAGACTTATCTTAACAAAGAAGTAAAAATTACATTTAGTTTCGACCTAAATAATAAGGATTAGATTTTTCCCATGTTTTAATTGAAGCCAAAAAACAGAGGCAACTTATTGTTAATAAGAAAAATGAATAAAAATCCAATTAAAAGAGATAAATTGAAATGAAATAGCCGCTAACTAATTTCATAAGCGGTTGAAATCCGTTAATCTCTTAACAATCTATTAGTTTAAAATAAAACTCTTTATTTTCAATAAAAAAACGAAATATATTCATAGATTTTTTAATGCTTATAAACAAAAAATTTTCATTAATATCTTCAATATTACGCTCTAAATATAAGCTATATAAACTAAATTAAATTATTACAAAAAACCAAATAAAAAAAGATAATAAAAAAATCTTCAAACTATTAATTCTAATTAAATATAAAAAATCACTAAATTTATAAAAAAATATAGACAAACCATAACCACCATAATATTCACCTCAACTTATCAAACTAAATCCCATATTAACTAAATAATAAAAAAAACTATATAAATATAAAGAATGACCAAACATAAACCACATATAACCATTAAAAATATAAAAATCAATACCAAAAAAATAAAAAGAAAAACCAAATAATTCAAAACCAAATAATAAACCAAAAAAAAAAGAAAAAAAAGACATTAACTTAATATATATAGGCAAAAAAACAAAATCCAAATCAAAATCCATAACCCATATAAATAAACAACCAGAAAATAAAGAAAAAAAAACCAATATATAAATTCTAATTTTTATTAAATTTAAATCATCACATATAAAAGAAAAACAAACAAATTTTCTACTATAAATTATTCTATAATAAAATAAACGAAAACTATAAATAACAGTTATTCCCAAACAAAAATAATATACAACAAAAGAAAATACATTAAATACTCCAAATATATAAATATCAACAATAAAATCCTTAGAATAAAATCCAGACAAAAAAGGAACACCACACAAAGCAAATCTAGAAATATTAAAACAAGAAGTAGTAAAAGGTAAAAATTTACATACAGAACCCATAAAACGAATATCCTGATTATCACCTATATAATAAATAAAAATACCAGCACATAAAAAAAGCAAAGATTTAAATATAGCGTGTCTAATTAAATGAAAAAAAGATAAATCAACATAACCAGAAAATAAACATCTAATTATTAAACCAAGTTGACTTAATGTAGAAAAAGCAATAATCCTTTTCAAATCAAATTCAAAAATTGCACAAAAAGAAGAAAAAAATATAGTAAATAATCCAAAAAAAAAAAAAAAAAAAAAAAAAGAACTTAAACCCATAAAAAAACGAATTAATAAATAAACACCAGCAGTGACTAAAGTAGATGAATGAACTAAAGCAGAAACAGGAGTAGGTGCTGCTATAGCAGCTGGTAACCAACAAGAAAAAGGGACTTGTGCTCTTTTAGTAAAACAAGAGAAAATTAATAAATAAACAATATAAGAAGAATAATAATTATTATATAAAAAAAAATGCCATCTACCATAAGAAAAAGATCAACTAATAAAAATTAATAAACCAACATCACCCAAACGATTAATTAAACAAGTAATAAGACCAGCAAAGTAACTTCTCAAAGAAGAGTAATAAATTACCAAACAATAAGAAATTAAACCTAAACCATCCCAACCCACCAAAATTCTAAGTAAATTAGGACTTAAAATCATCAAAAATATTCTAAAAATAAATAATAAAATCAAAAAAAAAAAACGCAAAGAAGAAACTCTTAACCCTATATAATCAATACTATACAAAATAACTATAGAACTAATAAACAAAACAACAGAAATAAAAAATAAACAAATCTTATCCAAATAAATAAGATATAAAAAATCAACAGAATTTAAAGAAATTAAATTGTACTCAAATACCACAACATAATCAATTAATCTAAAATATAATCCAAAAAAAAAAAAAAAAAAAAAAAAAAAAAAAAAAAACCAGCACAAATAATAATTTATCTTAATCAAAATTTAAGACTATTAATAAAGCTTCTAAGACACCACACATCTTTATTTTAATAAAATAAAATACTTAAATAACAAATAAATAAATCTAACACCAGTACAAAGAAAAATAAAGGAAATATATGAATAAACAAAATAAAATACTCAATTACAGAACCCAGCATATATCTATAAAATCCATGAAACAACCCATGTTGAATATATCCAAATAAATAATATCTAAAACAAGCAACAAAAAACGAAATTAAAACTAAATAAATAAAACAAAACCTTCAATATCTCAATATTCTAATTATAATAAAAACCTCCCCAACAAAATTTAAACTAGGAGGACAACCTATATTAATACAACTAAATACAAATCACATAAAAGACATACCTGGTATAATATTAACTATACCCTTTCTAATATAAAATCTACGTCTACCTAAACGACAATAACAAACATTAGCTAAATAAAACAATCCAGAAGAACACAAACCATGCCCAATTATTAAAATAAAAGAACCTATAACACCAATTAAATTTATTCTTAATAAACCTATTAAACATATACCTATATGAGAAATAGATGAATATGCAATTAAACATTTAATATCCCCTTGACAAAAACAAATAATTCTAATTAAAATTCTACCTCACAAACAAAAAGAATATCAAACATAACTATAAATAAAAAAATGCCCGTCAACTAAAAATATAAAACGAATAATACCATAACCACCAATTTTTAGTAAAACACCAGCCAAAATTATTGAACCAGACAAAGAAGCCTGAACATGAGCTTTGGGTAATCAAAAATGAACTATAAATATAGGAAACTTTACTAAAAAAGCAAAAATTATACAAAAATGAAAAAAAAATCTTAAAGAAAAACCATAATTAAAATCATAAAAAAATCTTCCATATAAATTATATAAATACAAAATAATTAATAATAGTGGAAGAGAAGCAAATAAAGTATATATCAATAGATAAAACCCAGCAAAAAAACGTTCTGGTTGATAACCCCAACCAAAAATCAACATTAATAAAGGAATTAAACTAAATTCAAAAAATAAATATATATAAAATATATTAATAACAGAAAAAACAAAAAAAAGAAAAATTAATAATAAATAACAAGTCCACACAAATAATTTACAATAAAAAGAGTTATAGTAATTTCTAGATAAAACAATTAAACAAAAAAAAAACATGCTTAAAAAAACAAATCAATAAGAAAAAAAATCATAACCAAAAAAATATCTAATTTTACAAAAAAAATCAAATCTATATAAAGTAATAAAAAATATTATTAATAAAACCACAATAAACTGAATTAAATATCAATAAAAAAAAAAAATCACAGGGATCAAAAAAATTATAAATAAAAGAATTATCATATAAATATAGAATTTAAATAATCATTGCCATGACAACGAATTATAATAACTAAAACTCTTAAACCTAAAACACCTTCACAAACATAAAAACACATAAAAAATAAATATAAATAAAAAGAACAACTTATTATTAAACAAAAAGAATACAAAAAAAACAACAAAGATAAAACAATAAATTCTATTCTAATTAAAATAAGTAAAATATGCTTACGAACCAAAACCAAGGATAATATTCTCATAATATATATATATATAAGAAAAAAATAAAACATAAGTTTTAATAATTTAATAAAAATATTAGTTTTGTAAACTAAAATTAAGTAATAAGCTTTTAAATCATCAGTAAAACATATAATATATATCTTAAATCCCCAAAATTTAAATTTTACTTAAACTACTTACTGATATTAAAATAATAATAATAAAACTTATATTAATTTCATCATCAACACTACCAATAATCAAATCACCTATATCAATAGGAATATTACTTATTATTCAAACAATAATTATAACAATAATCATAAATAAAACATGTACATCATCATGATTTGCATTAATAACATTTTTAATAATAATTGGAGGAATAATAATTATTATTATATATATAACAAGAATTACATCAAACGAAAAATTCAAAATAAATATTGTAATTACAACAACAATAATTATTATAATATTAATCTCAGAAGAATTAATAATAGAACTACAAATTAATGAAAATCAAGAAATAATTTATATAATAAATATAGAAAAAACATCAATAATTAAAATATATAATAATAAATCAATAAGCCTAACACTAATTATAATTATATATTTACTTTTAACAATAATCTCAATCTCAAAAATTATTAAACATAATAAAGGACCATTACGATCTAAATATTATGAATAAACCATTGCGAAAAAAAAATATTATATTAGAAACTATTTCAAATTCAATTATTGATTTACCAGCACCCTTAAACCTATCCTCATGGTGAAACATAGGATCAATCTTAGGATTATGTATAATAATCCAATTAATCTCAGGAATTATTTTATCTATACATTATAATTCAAGAACAGAATTAGCATTTAATAGAATTGACCATATTATACGAAATATAAATTACGGATGAACAATACGTATTATTCATTCAAACGGAGCATCATTATTCTTTTCATGTATATTCTTACATGTAGGACGAGGAATATACTACGGATCTTATAAAATAGAAAAAACATGAACAGTAGGTACATTAATTTTGCTACTTACTATAGCAACAGCTTTTATAGGATATGTATTACCATGAGGACAAATATCATTCTGAGGAGCAACAGTAATTACAAATTTAATATCAGCAATCCCATATATTGGATCAACACTTGTTACCTGAATTTGAGGAGGTTTCTCAGTAGACAGGGCAACTTTATCACGATTTTTCAGAATCCACTTTACACTACCATTTATTATCATAATAATAATCATTATTCATCTTATATTTTTACATGTTAGAGGGTCAAATAACCCAATTGGATTAAACTCAATAATTGATAAAATCCCCTTTCATCCATACTTTTCAATTAAAGACATAGTAGGATTCTCAATTATTATAATAATATTTACAATAATAACACTATCTAAACCATTTATTCTAATAGATCCAGACAATTTTACACCAGCAAACCCAATAATTACACCAATCCACATTAAACCAGAATGATATTTCCTGTTTGCATACGCCATTTTACGATCAATTCCAAATAAATTAGGAGGAGTTATTGCATTATTAATATCAATTATAATATTAATGTCATTACCATTCTCAATTAAAAGAAAATTTATAGGAATACAATTTTACCTTCCAAGACAATTAAATATATGAACATTTACTACCACAACAATAATATTAACATGAATTGGTGCACAACCAATTATCCAACCATATGAAGGAATAAGAATTCTACTTACAAATATATACTTCATATTCTTTATTTTAGAACCTATTATATCTAAAATATGAGATAAAATTATCTATTAGTTGTTTAGCTTATAATATATAAAGCAAATATTTTGAAAATATTAGAAAGAAATAATTTTAACAACTTAAACCAAAAAAAATGATAAACAATTAACAACTAAACAGAAAGACACTTAATTATAATAAAAAAAAACATTAAATTTAAAGATAAAGGAAGATAACACTTCCAAGCTATATACATCAACTTGTCATAACGATATCGAGGAAAACTTGAACGCAACCAAATAATTAAAAAACATATAAACATAACCCTTACACTAAAAAAAAAAGAATAAAAATCACCACCTAAAAATAAAATAACAGTAAATATACATAAAAAAATAATACTTGAATATTCAGAAATAAACAATATAGCAAAACCACCACCACCATATTCAATATTAAATCCAGAAACTAACTCTCTTTCACCCTCTGAAAAATCATAAGGAGTACGATTAGTTTCAGCCAAACAACAAGAAAATCAACACAAAAATAATGGAAAACATACAAACATATTCCAAATATTAAGCTGAACAATATAAAATCTTAACAATCTATATCTATCCACCAAAAAAAAAATACAAATTAAAATTAAAGACAAAGAAACTTCATAAGAAACAGCTTGAGAAATTCTACGAATACAACCAATCATTGAATAACTTCTATTAGAAGATCAACCACAAATAATAAAAGTATAAACACCTATTCTTAAAACACATAAAAAAAAAATTATACCATAACAAAAACTAACACAATTATAAAAAAAAGGAAAAATAACTCAAATAAATAAAGAATAAATTAATATAAATAAAGGACAAATATAATAAATTAAAACATTACAATTTAAAGGAAATATATATTCCCTCAAAAACAACTTTAAACCATCACTAAAAGGCTGAAATAAGCCTAAAAATCCTAATTTATTAGGACCTTTACGAAACTGAATATAACCTAAAACCTTACGCTCCAATAAAGTAAAAAACCCCACAGAAACCATAATTACAATTAATAAAAACAAACTAGTTAATATAAAAATTATTAAATATGATATAAATCATCTAATTAAATTCTAAATTTAACACATAAATCTGCCAATTTAATTAATATTAATCATAAATAAACTATGCTAAATAAAAATTAATGGTCCTTTCGTACTAAAAAATTTAAATAACTTTAAGATAGAAACCAACCTGGCTTACACCGGTTTGAACTCAAATCATGTAAGAATTAAAAAGTCGAACAGACTTAATTATAGAAAATCTACCCCCTATACTAACCTTAATTCAACATCGAGGTCGCAAACTTAAATTTAAATATGAACTCCCCATCTAAATTACGCTGTTATCCCTAAGGTAACTTAATCTTATAATCAAAAAAAATAATGGATCAAAAAAAACAAAATATAATGAAACTAAAAAATAAAGTTAAAATTTATAATTCACCCCAAATAAAAATAATATATTAAATATATAAAAAAATAAATACAATAAATATATAAAATTATAAGCTCTATAGGGTCTTCTCGTCCCTAAAAAACAATTAAGCTTTTTTACAAAAAAATAAAATTATAAATATAAAAAAAATAAAATTAATACTTCATATAATCATTCATTCCAGCTTACAATTAATAAACTAATTATTATGCTACCTTTGCACAGTCAATATACTGCGGCCATTAAAAAAATATATCATAGGGCAGATTTTACCTTTAATATTATACTAAAGGAAATGTTTTTGATAAACAGTTGAGAATTATATTTGTCGAATTCATTAATAAATAATTACAAATTATACTAATTAAATCATTATTAAATTTAAAAAAAATTAAACAAAAAATCTATATATAAAAATAAATAAAAAAAAATAAAATTTAATGACTTAAATTTATTACAAACTAAAAAAAAATACTAACTATAAAAAAAATCCAACACAAACAAAATTTTATAAAAATATTAAGATTATCCCAAATAATATTAAATTTTAAATCAAAAATACTTAATTCAATTAATTTATAAAGAAACCAGATAAATAAAAAAATGAATAACATATAATTACCATAAAAATTTTAAAAAGTATAATTCAATATACAAAATATAATAAATATAAATCTTTTAATTTCGGGAAATAAATTTTAATTAAAATAAATAAATTAACCCTGATACAAAAGGTACTAAAAATTATCCAACAAAAATAAATAAAAACCTTATCAGTTAAAAATTAAACACTAAAAACTAATTCATAGTTAAAAATTAAACACTAAAAACTAATACATAATAAAAATTAATAATAAATTATTAGAAAAGAAAAAAGTCTTCATATTAATGTAAATAATAAGCTTTATAACATAAGCTACATTCTATATTAACTTTCCAGCTTTACTTTCCAGTAAAACTACTTTGTTACGACTTATCTCATTTTAAAGAGAGTGACGGGCGATATGTACATAATTTAGAACTAATTTCAAAAAAAAAAACATTTCAAATTACTTTTAAATCCAATTTCAAGAATTAAAAAATAAAAACAATCCATATATAATAAAAAACTAATAGTAACCCATAAAAACCTAAAAAAAACTGCACCTTGACCTAATTTTAAACCAACATAAATGGAAAAAGAAAATAATCCTAAAAAAACATCCCAATACATAGAGATATACAAATATAAACATTAAGGTAAAAAATATCGTGGTTTATCAATTAAATAACAGGTTCCTCTAAAAAGATAAATTACCGCCAAATTCTTTGAATTTAAAAGAACAAAACTAACAATACTCAAATACAAGAAATTAACCTCCTTAATAATAGGGTATCTAATCCTAGTTTAATATAAAAGAAATCTTAATAAATAATTAAGAGATAAATAATAAATACAAAATTCCACCTATATAAATAAATTATAAACCCTAATAAAAAAATAAATAACAAACTTAAAATATTAGTTTAAATGAATTGTATAACCGCGAATGCTGGCACAATATTTATCCAACATAAATATATATTTCTAAACAAAATTTAAATATTAATAAAACTTATTACTGAACAAAAAAAATTAAATAAAAAACATATAATCTATAAATAAAACAAATAAAAAAGCAAGAATCAAACTCAATATATATAAATTTTCATGATTTACAAATCGGTAAAATTTTCGTTTCTCCCCACAAATTTCGAAAAAAAGCACGAAAAGTAATTTGCCAAAACAAATTTTCATCTTTATACTGAAAAACAAATAAGAAAATTTAATTTATACTAAATTGGGTAGTATAAACTAAACTTAAATAAATGCTTAACCAAAAAACAAAGTATAATTGAGAAACTAATATTATATTAAATTGGGTAATATAATAAAGTTAATCAAAATATACAATAAAATTATAACAATTAAATGATAACATAGAATTTATTATAGAATAAATTATATTTATAACTACAATAAGAAAGTATTACAAAATAAAAAAAATTAAAAGATTAATTAAAATTACTATTATTATTAAATATCAAAACCTACTTTTACGGCTAATAATAAGTATTAACAATAAATATAACAATTAAATGATAACATAGAATTTATTATAGAATAAATTATATTTATAACTACAATAAGAAAGTATTATTAAATAAACAATCAATAGATTAATTAACATTAAATAATAGTATTTAACATCAAGTATATAATCAACAAGTTAAGTAAATAATCTTCTTCCTTTTTTTTTTTATCCATAAAAAAGGAAGAAGATTATATAAATAGTAAGTTATTATTATATATTTTATATATATATTAAGTTATTATTTATAATTAAATCTACTTCTCTATAGTATGAGAGTAGATTTAATATTAACAATATAATATATATATATATAGTATAATAATATTTAATTATATATAAACAATTATTATATTATATAATATATATATATTAAGTTATTATTTATAATTAAATCTACTTCTCTATAGTATGAGAGTAGATTTAATATTAACAATATAATATAATAAATAAAATTTACCACAAAAAAAAATAATAAAATCGAATAAATTATATTATAAATTTAATAGGTAGCTAATAATTAGCCGAACATGAAGAACTATAATATTTAAATATAAAA